GACGATGTTCAAGTCTATAAATCTGTCAATGCTCAAGTCTATGGAATAACATTTTGGGATGTTATTATCCTTTCATTATTCAATCCTGTTCTCTTACCGAGTCCTGTATTAGCAAGATTAGTCAAACTCTTTATTTTCCGTTATAGCAATAAATTTTTATTTGTAATAAGTAGCCTTTATGGTTGGTGGTTGGGTGGTTCCTTTTTGTCCATAAATTTGGCTAAATTGCTTTCCGCTCTGAAACCTGATTCAAATGATAGACTTTCTAATTTAGTAAGGAGTTTCATTGTTCGAACTCCCATTAGCATTTTTATAGCTCTCTTTATATTATATTTGGGTAGAGCTCCTATGCCTCTCTTCGAAAAAAAGATATATTACAAATTTGAAGGAAGGGAAGCTAAAAAGTTATCGTGGTTAAAAAAGCAGTGGCCTACTATCTTATTCGATTATCGAAGATGGATCCGACCATTCCGATATATCGCGAAATTTAGGGTGCCACCTATAAAAACAGAGATATCTCAATATTTTTTTGACGCATGTGTGAGTGATGGGAGACAAAGAATATCTTTCACATCTTCACCTAGTTTGTCAATTTTTGAAAGAAATTTCAAGGAATATTTCAAGCTTTCGGATATTTCCTCATCATCCGAAGATCTTTGTCAGGAGGAATGGATTAATACCAAAAAATGGGGAAAAGATGATTTGAATTATGAATTAACAAATAGAATTCGAGCTCTAGACAAAGGATCTTCAATAGAAAAAGTTATTGAAAAAAAGAATAAATTATGTGATCACGGGAACAATATTTTAATTAAAGTGTATGATCCTCTTTTGACTAGAGAATTACGTGAAGGAGCTGCGAGACAAAAAAAATCACCTTGGATTTTGATTCGCAAGTATCGTTATAGTTATAAATTTGAATATCCTTGGAAAAGGTCTTTATCTTTTTGGAAAGGCGATTTTTTAGCTTCTTGGAAATTTACTAAAAAAGTAAAAGAAAGGCTTTATTCCCCTTTAATAATGGAAATATTACAGATCTATAAGGAACCTCAACTTCGAGAAATTAAAAAACAAAAACTTCGATTTTCAAGAATAGTAAACAGGATATTCGATGTTACGGGTATAGTCAATGGAATTCGTTCCAGTAGACTAAAAAATGTAAATTTTTTTCTAAAAAAGCGTAGAAGAAAATATAAAATTGTGAAACGTTTCGCAACATTACCAGAAATTCGTCGGAACCTGATAATAGGATCCATGCGTGCTCGAAGACGTAAAGCTTTAATACAAGAATCAGCACAATTAAGAATGCATTCTCCATTTTTTTTGAGAATATTGAAAAAAACTACGTTCTCTTCTCCGAACATAAACATAATAGGCGTAAATGTAAAACCGACTTTTACGCATCCTGAGGAAATGGAAGGATTAAGACCTTTTCCTTTGAAAAAGAAAAAGGCTTCTACTATGAGAATAACAAAATCTACTCGTCTCGCAAGGGCAGAAAGATTCGATCTTCCACCCATTCATGGGTTAAGAGGCCTTTGTTTAATCACCCAATTAAACCTTAGAAAATATATAGTATTACCTATATTAATAATATTAAAAAATATTAGTTATCTATTATTATTCCAAGTTCCTGAATGGAAAAAGGATTTGAATGATTTGAATAAGGAATTTTTTGTAGGATGCTCTTATGATGGTACCGACGTTTCGATAGACAGCATACCAGATGCGTGGAAGAGAGATGGTCTTCAAATAAAAATTATAAATCCTTTTTATTTGAAGTGGCGTGATCTCGGAGATGATAATATAAATACCAAAGCGAATTTATATAGTTTAACAAAAAAGAAAAAAATTGATTATGGTTATTTAACAGTCTGGGGATTTCAAACCGATTTCCCTTTTGGTAATAAGAAAAAAAAACCTCCTTCCTTCTGTAAGCCTTTCATTGGGGAATTAAAGAAAAGATGGAAAATAAATATTTTATTGAAAAAAATTACAGAAATCTCTGACAAGTTTTTTCCATTAAAAAAAGAATCAAATATTTATAACAAATATTATGATCTAACAATATTAGATACTCAACCTGATAAACCTACGAGCAATGATATATCTAGTCTTGAACCAGATAATGAACACAAAACTAATTCTGGAACAAGTAACAAAATAATTGATGAATTACCAATTGGAATTACAACTAAATGTAATGAAAATTTAGCAATTCCAGATCAATCTGGATATGAAGCTCGAACGAATATTGAAGAATTGAGGGATTTCGTAGCCCCGGGAAGTAATCAGATTGGAGGAATCACTGAACAAACCCATTCTGATGAAGTAGAGATTAATATTAATTCGAAAGAGAAGAATAGAGTGTATCCCGGTAATGAGAAAAAACTGAGATCAAGAAAGATGTCAATTCGAAAAATAATTTTTAAATTTCGCAGAAGTATGGAATTGATCGAAGAATGGATCTATTTGATCAAGATTCTCTCAAAAAAAATGAATAGAAATTTTGTGGTTCTTTTTAATTTCATTCGATTCAACATACAATTAAGAATGGGATTGACAAGAGATCTTTCAACAATTTATAAGAAAATAATATTTTTAATTTCTCAGTCGAAAACGAAAAATAATAAATCTTTCAATAAAGATTTAATCGTTTCTAGTAAAGAAATAGAAGATTTCAAAGTTCATCCTAGTCAGGATATGGGATTAATATCCCAAGCATATGTATTTCACAAAATATGGCAAATGAGAACGATGAATAAGTCTTATCCAGTGGAATCATTAAGGTACCGGATATCAAATCTCTTTATTGAAGAAAATATCGAAGTTTTTTCGAATGAAGAGGGAATACTCGGTTCCAGGGAGCCACAGGATTTGGGAGAGAAGGACTGGAAGAAATGGTTACAATGTTTTCATCGATGTAATGTACCTTCACGAATATGGTGTAAGATTGCACCACGGAGATGGAGGGATGGGGTTACTGAACACTGGCAAATAGAAAATTCTTTTTCCGAGAATTCTGATAAATATAAATCTTTACGTTCTTATAAAAAAGGGATTTATTCTAAACTCGTTGCGGATCTGAAAGAGACAGGGAAACTTAACGAACGGTACAAATATAATCTTTTATCTTATAGTTATCTTAATTCTATAGAAGATTCGGACATTGAAAAATTTCCAATATGGCAAGATGACAAAAAAGAAATCGTGTTTAATGATCATATTCAAAAGATACGTAAATATAAATTAGTCAATGATAGAAAGAATAGTAAGTATCAAAGAATTGATAGGAAAAAAAATATTCATTTCAATTCCAATTTACATTCATGGCTATATCCGGAGATCCTAAAAAGATTCAAAATTATGAAAATGTATGAATTTATAACAACTTGTAACTTTAGTTTCATACACAAACCAAAGAGATCTCTTATAAAAAGAAAAATAAAACTTTTTTATGGTCATAGTGAACGAAAAAATTATAGGTATATTAAGCGGTGGAATTTTAAACCTGAACCAGTGATGGGGCAAGCGAACATAGTAAGAAATATAGCGAATCTTCTTTTTGCCATTGAATATGATGAATTAGATTCTTCAATGGCAGGAGTCAATATTCGGTCTCTCTATGAGAAGACATTGAACAATATAGTTCTACTTTCTAACTATGCTTGCATGGATGGCACAAGAAGTCACCTTCACCTAAAGAATTTGAAACATCGTTTACCAAAAGTATTAGATGACAAGATTCTGATGTATAAGATGATAAGTATTTTATTAAATTTTAAAAGTAGATTTAGAAGAATATCTAATTTAATCCTTTTTTATGAATCTATGCCACGCGTAAAAGTTATTGAGAATAAAGAAAAAATTATTTCAGGTTCATTTAATCTCGAAGATAGTTTATCTCCAAAACGTCGTATACAATTGGGAATATTGAATTCCTTATATTTAGAGGAAAATGGAAATGGAGGAGCAGGATTCGAATTTTGTTCCGAGGAGAATAGGCGTAACTACAAGGAACCAATAAAAGAAGATCGAAATTTTAACGCAAATGAAACTCAAATGATTAAACGGTTTCTTTGGTCCAGCAATCGATTGGAAGATCTGGGTTGTATGAATAGATTTTGGTTTAATATAAATGATGGAAGTCGATTCGCTATGCTAAGAATTTGTATGTATCCCTCAAAAAAATAGTTGAGAAGAAAAAAATGTTTGCATTCTTTTTCTTTTTTCATTCAGTAATTTCGGTTATAAACAATTTTTATCATTGTTTATAGCATTCTATCGGGGTTTCTCTAAATAAAAATTTGGATTATATTATATGGAAATTACGAACCTTTTTATTATTTATCCGTCACTATTTGAATAAATGAGTTATTTGCCACTACTCAAATAGAATCTCGCTTATTTTTCCACCTAAGGATGAATTTATCCAGTTATTAAATAATATTTGGAAGGATGTTATTCTATTTTATAGACATCTTAAGATATTGAAAATCTTACTCTTATTTTTGTAAAAAACTATTAATTTAATTAGCTACAATCCAAAATTTTTTATTTTTTACCTCCATCATATAATCTAGGAGCAATTGTTGTTCCTACGGCTAAAAATATATTGATTCGTTCATCTTCGGTCCCCGAAACACAAACAGGATCTGTTGAGTTTCAAATATCCCATTTAACTAATCGAATTTTGAAACTTACCTATCATTTAAAATTGCATGGCAAAGACTATTCATCTCAGAGAGGTTTGTGGAAAATCCTAGGAAAACGTAAACGTCTTTTGGTTTATCTATCTCAAAAAAATTCACTCTGTTACGAAAATTTGATTAATCGATTACGTATTCGTGGACTGAAAAAACGTTAATTTATCTTTATAGAATCTTTAGCTAAACATCTACTGTAATTATATCAATATGAAGAATGAAAATTTCCTTATTCTTACTCATTTCTGGAATTATTCGAGGGGGAGCGGCATACGACCATGCTCACTACAAAGAGAGATCCCATGATAGTAAGTATGGGCCCTCATCATCCATCAATGCATGGTGTTCTTCGACTTATTGTTACCTTAGATGGTGAAGATGCTACTAGTTGTGAACCCATATTAGGTTATTTACATAGAGGAATGGAAAAGATTGCTGAAAATAGAACAGTTGTTCAATATCTTCCCTACGTCACACGATGGGATTATTTAGCTACTATGTTCACAGAAGCAATAACAGTAAATGCACCAGAAAGATTGACCAATATTCGGGTACCTAAAAGAGCTAGTTATATAAGAATCATTATGCCAGAGTTAAGTCGCATAGCTTCCCATTTGTTATGGCTCGGACCCTTTATGGCTGATATTGGTGCATAAACTCCTTTCTTCCACATCTTCAGGGAAAGAGAAATGATATATGATTTATTTGAAGCCGCCACTGGTATGCGAATGATGCATAATTATTTTCGTATCGGGGGAGTAGCTGTGGATTTGCCTTACGGTTGGGTAGACAAATGTTTAGACTTTTGTGATTATTTCCTACCGAAGGTGGATGAACATGAAAGACTTATTACACGAAATCCTATCTTTTTGAAACGAGTTGAGGGAGTAGGTATTATTGGTAGAGAAGAAGCCATAAATCGGGGTTTATCAGGGCCTATGCTACGAGCTCCAGGAGTAAAATGGGATGTTCGTAAGGTTGATCATTATGAATGTTACGATGAATTGGATTGGCAAATTCAATGGCAAAAAGATGGAGATTCATTAGCTCGTTATTTGGTACGAATCGGAGAAATGAGAGAATCCGTGAGAATAATCAAACAAGCTTTGGAAGTTATTCCAGGGGGGCCTTATGAAAATTTGGAAGCTCGACGACTTGATCAAGCAAATAAATCAGATTGGAATGATTTTGATTATCGGTCCATTGGTAAAAAACCTTCTCCCACTTTCAAGTTACCCAAGCATGAGCTTTATTTTAGAGTTGAAGCTCCTAAAGGAGAATTAGGTATCTTTTTCATGGGAGACGATTCTTTTTTCCCTCGGAGATTCAAAATTCGCCCACCTGGTTTCCTCAATTTACAAATTCTTCCTCAACTTTTAAAGGGAGTGAAATTGGCAGATATTATGACAATTCTAGGTAGTATAGATATTATCATGGGAGAGGTTGATCGTTGAAACGGTGATTAATACAGATATTGAGGAACAAGCTATCAATCTATTCCATAGATTAGGATTTTCAAGAGATTTATTCGGTTTTATATGGATTATCATCCCCATTCTCACTCTCGTATTAGGAGTTACGATGGGAGTCCCAGTCATTATATGGCCTGAAAGAAAGATATCTGCAGGGATACAACAGCGTATTGGACCTGAATATACTGGCCCTTTGGGAATTATTCAAGCTCTGGCAGATGGAATAAAGTTACTATTAAAGGAAGATATTATTCCATCCAGAGGAGATTTATGGTTATTCAATATCGGACCAGCTGTAGTGATCATACCAGTCTTTCTAAGTTACTTAGTAATTCCTTTTGGTCACAACATTATTCTAGCTGATCTTGGCACAGGTGTTTTCTTTTGGATCGCCGTTTCAAGTATTGCTCTTCCTGGACCCCTCATGGCGGGATACGGATCAAATAATAAATATTCTTTTTTGGGTGGTCTTCGAGCCGCTGCTCAATCCATTAGTTATGAAATTCCTTTAGCTTTATGTGTGTCATCCATATCCCTACGTGTGACTCGTTGAAATACTAACTCTCTTCTCTTTCATGAAAGAGTCAATTAAATGGATGAGATAGTTCTTTCTCTTTTTCTAGAAAACTAGATAGTCATATGGGTGAGATCAAACAGCTTATTCATTTGCAGTAATAGGATCGAGTCCCATCCTCTATGTGCGAGAGTGAAAGCATACGGAACGCAGGAAAAACTGTGTACCCAGGTTCAAGATTAGTTATCGGGGCCCGGCAGCGGGGGCAAAAGATAAAATGTATGAAGTTATTACTATCATACTTAGGATTAGGCAGGAGTAGATGGTCAGGAACACTAAGATACACGAAAGATTAGTAGAAAAAGCATCTTTTATAGATATTCCCAATAAATAATGGGATGAGGACTTGGCGTTAGTAGGGATGACCGAGTAGTACTTCCCCAAGACCCCAATCTGGAGTATATCCCTATCCACTGAACGAATGACTATCGGGAACGAAGTAATCCTTCATACAGTTCTCACCTCTCATAAATGGGCATGAGTAAATTCTATTAGCTTATATCAAAGATTTTTTCAATTTTGATATGAAGCTAATAGAATCTCTATTCTATAGAGAATATATAATCTTTTACTGAGAGACTTGAGTTAGTGCTAACGAAAAACTGTAAAGGCTGAGATAGATTCGAAAGCTTCTATTGTTATAGCATACAGAATCTCATTGGTTCAATTGATTATGAAAATTTATCATCAAATTTTTGTTTCTCGATAGCCATCGAGGAGCCGTATGAAGCTAAAGTCTCATGTACGGTTCTGGAATAGAGATGCTAACAGTGATGTTAACATCGACTATGATTATCCAACAGTTTGGGTACAGTTGATATAGTCGAAGCACAGTCTAAATATGGTTTTCGGGGATGGAATTTGTGGCGTCAACCTATAGGTTCCGTAGCTTTTTTCATTCCTTCCTTAGCGGAATGTGAAAGATTGCCTTTTGATTTACCGGAAGCAGAGGAAGAATTAATAGCAGGTTATCAAACTGAGTACTCAGGTATAAAATTCGGCTTATTCTATGTTGCTTCTCATCCAAACCTATTAGCTTCTTCATTGTTCGTAACGATTCTTTATTTGGGCGGATGGAACTTTTCTATCCCTTTTTTACCAGTTTTAGACCACTTAGAATTAAATTCAACTGATGGAACTGGTGAGGTGATCAATATCGCAATAGGAATTACTATTACATTAGCTAAAGCTTATTTATCTTCGTTCATTTCTATTATGGCAAGATGGACCTTACCCAGAGTGAGAATGGACCAATTATTGGATCTTGGTTGGAAATTTCTTTTGCCTGTCGCTCTGGGTAATTTATTATTAACAGCTTCTTTTCAACTTCTTTCACTATAATGTATTTATGTGAATAAGATTCTATAACAAACACATTTCCAATTTATATATTTGTTCAATCCATGGGTTGGATAAAAAAAAAAATAACTGAATAATTTATTCGAGGGTATCTATCATATGTTTTCCATGGTGAATGGACTCCGGGATCATAGTCAACAAGCAATTCAAGCTGCGAGATATATCGGTCGAGGTTTTATGGTGACCCTGGATCACATGAATCGTTTACCTATGACCATTCAATATCCCTACGAAAAATTGATTCCATCAGAGCGATTTCGTGGACGTATTCACTTTGAATTTGATAAATGTATTGCTTGTGAAGTATGCGTTCGTGTACGTCCAATTAATCTACCTGTTGTTGATTGGGAATTGAAAAAGAACATGAAAAAGAAACGATTGAAAAGTTACAGTATTGATTTTGGAGTTTGTATATTTTGCGGAAACTGTGTCGAGTATTGTCCCACGAACTGTTTGTCAATGACTGAAGAATATGAATCTTCGACCTATGATCGTCATGAATTAAATTATGATCAGATTGCTTTAGGACGTTTACCCATATCAGTGATCAAAGATTCTACAATTCAAGCTATTCCAAGTTTAAATTATTTATCTAAGGGAGTTATGGAAGGACATTCCGATTCAAGAGATGTAACTAATTCTCATACTGAGTTCGTTCGATTGAAAAGTGAAAAAAGGGAAAAATAATACATATAGAGTTTTTTTCTGAATCAACTCGGAATATAATTGTAATATAATTATATATATATATATAATTATATATATATATATATATATATATACAATTATATATATATATATATATATAGAAACAGGGTAATTTTTTTGAGTCAGTGAATAGAATCCTGAAAGAGAGGACTTTCGTTTATTGCGAGCATGATCAATTTACCTGAACCAATTCATGAGGCTATTTTCGTCTCCTTAGAGTCAGGTCCCATATTAGGAGGTCCAGGAGTAGTATCGCTCACAAATATAGTTTATTCCGCTCCTCTGTCAGGGTCAGTTTTTGCTTGTATATCCCCTCCATATCTTTTACTGAATGCGGACTTTGTAGCTGCTGTGCAAATCCTGATTCATGTAGGAGCCGTAAATGTTTTAATTGTATCTGCTGTTACGTTAACGAATGAGCCACAATCTTTCCATCTTTCTACATACCGGACTGCAGGAGATGGAATTACTTTAGCACTTTGTATAAGTCTTTCTTTCCTACTGATCATTATGATCCTAGATACATCATGGTCCAGAGTATCCTCAATTGTATTACCGGGTAGGATCGTGGAAGAACCTTTAACAGATGACGTTCAACGTATTGGATCCCATTTATTAACCGATTTTTTGCTTCCATTTGAACCTCTTTCTATAGTTCCTTCGGTTGCTCCAGTAGGAGCTATTACTATGGCTCGTCGAGGAAAAATGGTTGAATTGGAGGAGAGTGAGGTGTTACAGGCCAAAGATGATTTTTCCGTTTCATGAGTAAAAACTTTATTTTTTTTTTTTATACTTACTTAACTTTTATTTATACTTAAGAACCAACCTTAGGATCCATAAGGAGTTAATTGATCATGCTTGAACATGCACCTATTCCAGGTGCTTTCCTATTCTGTATTGGCATTTACGGATCAATCACGAGTCGGAGTATGATCAGAGCACCTATGTGTCTCGAGTCAATTTTTAATGCAGTTAATGCAAATCTTGTCACATTTCCCAACTTTTTGGACATTCAACAAGTAAAAGGAGAGATCTTTTCTATTTTCATTATAGCTATTGCAGCTGCTGAAGCAGCTATTGGATTAGCCATTGTTCCAGCTATCTATCGCAACAGAAAATCAATTCGTATTGATCAATTCAATTTGTTAAAATGGTAATAAAGTTATTTATTTGAATCTGGATACATTCTCTTCTTTTTTAATCTTTTGAAAAGGATATATAAAGATATGATATGTCGTTCCGATTTATAAACAAAATAAAAATTGTTTCATATAATATAAAATTCATTTATTTGTTATGCTAGTAGTTAAAATGATTAAGTTGTATTCAGTAAAGTCTAAAAAATTCGAATCAATTTCATTCAGAATCGATAAACAATCAAGATTGTATGTTCCAAATATTAATTAAACCCAAGATTCATCAAATGGATTTTATCGGTATAATATTGCCATTAGCAATACATTGATAAAATCTTAGTAAATTTAAGGCTCATGGTATCTCCCGATATTGTTGGAAATCGATAGATCCAATGGCACATTCAGTAAAGATTTATGATACATGTATTGGTTGTACCCAATGTGTAAGAGCTTGCCTCACGGATGTATCAGAAACGGTACCTTGGGATGGATGTAAGGCTAACCAGATTGCTCCTGCTCCCAGAACAGAAGACTGTGTAGGTTGTAAAAGGTGCGAATCCGCTTGTCCAACAGATTTTCTGAGTGTACGCGTTTATTTGGGATCCGAGACGACTCGCAGTACGGGTTTAGCTTACTGACCGATAGATACTATGGAAAAAGAATGGTTGGATCTTTCTGAAAGGTTTAACCTATTCCTCTAATAAATAGGAATTCGTACTCATTCGATAAAGACCCATACTCAAACAAAATCTTGGGAATGGGTTTTTCTGTTAAAAATCCCCCTATCCTCATCACGAGCAACTATCCTTGGCCAACAATAATTGTTCCTTCACCTATACCTGCGGGTTCATCAATTCCATTGTTCCCCTATAGGGGGAATAAGATTGTTCGATGGTATACTCCAGGCATTTGCTTGTCAGAGTTCCTTTTAATAACCTATATATTTTGTTATCATTTCAATTTTAATAATCCATTTATTTAATTGAAAGAAGATTATAATTGGATAAATCCAATTGATTTTCATTGGAGATTGGGGATTGATGGACTTTCCATTGGGCTTATTTCATCGACAGGATTCGTTACTACTTTAGCTACTTTAGCGGCTTGGCCAGTTACCCGGAGTCCACGATTATTTCATTTCTCGATGTTAGCAATGTACGGTGGCCAGGTAGGATCATCCGCTCCTCAAGATACTTTACTTTCCTTTTTTATGTGGGAGTCGGAACTAATTCCTGTTCACTTACTTTTGTCCATGTGGGGGGGGAAAAGGCGTCTATATGCAGCCACAAAATTTATTTTGTACACTGCAGGTGGTTCCATTTTTATCCTAATAGGAGCTTTAACTATGAGTCTCTATGGATCTGATGAACCAACATTGGACTCTCAAAATTTAGCTAATAAATCCTATCCTATAGCATTAGAAATAGTTTTATACCTAAGCTTCCTTGTAGCTTATGCTGTGAAACTACCAATCTTTCCCTTACACACCTGGTTGCCAGATACTCACGGGGAAGCACATTATAGTACATGTATGCTCCCAGCTGGGATTCTCTTGAAAATGGGAGGATATGGACCAATTCGGATTAATATGGAATTATTGCCCCATGCCCATTCCATATTTTCCCCATGGTTAGTAATAATAGGAGCAATTCAAATCGTTTATGCAGCTCCAATCCCTTTGAGTCAACGTAATTTAAAGAGAAGAATTGCTTATTCATCAGTATCTCATATGGGTTTCGTACCTATTGGTATTGGTTTCGTAACGGATATAGGCCTTAATGGAGCTATTCCACAGATGATTCCTCACGGATTAATTGGTGCTGCCCTCTTTTCTTCGGCAGGAACAAGTTATGATAGAACACGTACCCTTTTCCTTGACCGAATGGGAGGAATAGCTGTTTCAATGCCCAAAACATTCACCATGTTTAGTAGCTTTCCAATGGCATCTCTCGCATTACCGGGCATGAGTGGCTTCGTATCAGAATTAATGGTTTTTCTGGGAATGGTCGGTAGTCGAAACTACTCCTTTACTTTGAAAATAATTATTACCGTAATAGAAGCAATTGGAATAATCTCAACCCCTATTTACTCGTTGCCCATGCTACGTCAAATGTTCTATGGATATAAGGTTTCTAATGCTCCGATTTCCCACATCATGGATTCTGGACCACGAGAGATTCTCATTCTAATTTGCTTATTGTTGCCTATAATAGGCATTGGTTTTTATCCCGATCTGGTCTTACCCCTGTGGAACAGCAAGGTGGAATTTATTCTATCCTGGGATCTCCGGAAGCAGTAGCTAAGAGTTTGATTACTTCTGGGTAATAAATACAGATTATAAAAATCACTATTTGATTTTCACAATTCTTTATTTCAAATAGTGATTTTTATAATCAATTCTTTATTTCAAATAGTAATTTTTACAATTTCATAGAAATTCTTTTGATCGGCGAAACAAACTTTAAATTACATCCTGGATTAACTTAACCATCCATGGCTGTGTAAACCTTTTCCTGAGGGATTAACTCCTAAGTAACGAATCCGAGTTGTGGAAGACCCCGAGGGAGCTGCAATTGCTGGTTCTTTACCCCGCCAACTCTTAGTTACTCTAGTATGCATATGAGTTGCAGACATAAGCCAAGTGATTGAAGCCCAAGTCTCTTTGGGATCCCGGTTCCAATGATATCCCCATGCTTCATTAGCCCATGCTGCTCCGGAAGGAATACCTGAGGTTAGGAGAGGAGAGCCTAGACTAATAATTCGATAACTCCAATGATCTGATTGTTAAGTCAATTGGTCTTCACGAGAATTTATAGATAACAGAAAGGGAGTGTTTAGTGAATTACACTCTCCCCGTTCATCATTCTTTTCTGAAGAGGAGGACCAGATGGATGAGTCTATGCTGGAAGTAAATATTGGAATATCTATATTCTTTTTTGATGTAATGACCGAAGGAGCTATTGCTAATGGAGACCCACGTGAAGGAGTTGCGTGACTGAACATCATCATACTTACATGCATCATTAACCAATGAGATTGTAGAGCAGGCACTAGGACTGTGGATTGCTGCATCTCTCTGGGAACACTTGGAGTAGCAAAACCATGAGTTAACATAGCACTTGGTGCAGTAATTGTACCCAACCAATCATTCTGGCTCCGAATCGGAACCGTATGAATTAAACGGAAGCTCCGTGAAAGAAACATAGGTGACTCATATGGGTTACTTAATGGTGAATGCCCGGGGTAAAGCCAGCGAGTTGGTAGAAATCCTGTTATACGAATAAAAGTAATTATCACGCTTCTTCGGCCTAAATTGCTCGGTTTCTTGTTCCTCATATAGATCAATTTTCCCCAATAGGGAGGGGTGACGGAAAAAAGGAGAAAGAGAGGTGTGTGAGCTAATATATGTTCCAAGGTTCTGAGTATCGTAATAATTTAAATTTTTTACATTATTATTCTGGAATGAACTGATTTAAAAATTCCATTTTACAGATTTATTATAAATAGATATAAATAAGATGAATAGATCTTAAAATCCAAATGGAAAAATATTTTATTTTAATGGAGAATTAATATGTTTTTTTTATTTCATAGGTGCAAAGATGCCGCCACTCGGATTCGAACCGAGATGCTTCAGCACTGCTTCCTAAGAGCAGCGTGTCTACCAATTTCACCATGGCGGCTCGTCATAGAACATAATAGCATACTTTATGCTAAAATGTCAAATAACATTATAATTAAATTATATGGTAATCTTAAATATAAACTCTCACTAATTAGAATATTATAATGAATTATTTTGTTGTAACGGAGCATAGCGCAGCTAGGTAGCGTATCATCTTGGGGTGATGGAGGTCGTGGGTTCAAATCCCGCTGCTCCGAGAATAATCTTTTCGTTGGACCTCATAACAGAAGAAACATCTTTAAACTTGGTGGAGAGGAAGAAAAGAGAAAAGCTATTCTAGATCTAGAAAGGGAGAAGTATAGAGAAGAATCTTCATATCAAACATTCTTATTAAAAAAAAAAAAAAAGATTATTCTAGTATATATATATATATATATATATATATATATATATATATATATATATATTTTTTTTATCTATTTCATATTATAGTTAATAAAATTCATAAATTTGTAAATTTTATTAAACTATTCTTTTTTTGATGGAAGAATCATTCTTTCCATGCATAGGAACATTTTATTCAGAAGATACAGTATCTTTATCTATGTTGTAATTTATCTGATTTATGAATGAATTCAAATTCAGATTATTTTATTCGGATTTTAATTTGTTGTATAGTAAAAACTATTGGAACGACCAGTTGAAATAGATTGAGCTAGAGGAAAAGCTTTTACCGCAGCCCGATTAGCTTTTTCTGTCCATACAGTTTTACGACTTTTCTTTTTCGATTTAGAAGTACGCTTCTTTGGGACCGCCATAACGAGGAATGCCTCTATATATATGTATATTCTTGCAGAAACATATATAGTTTGTGTATAGTCATTTTAAAAGTAATTGAAGGATTTACGCTTAGAAAATAAATGCTTCCAATAATATAATCTTGATATTGAGAATCGTATAATATGAATAATTAATCTTTTTTATTCATATAAATCTTTCCCATTTGGACAAATGGAATCCACTACAAATCGAACCAAATTTTGTCGATGTCCTAATTTACGTCATATTTTCTTTCCAGAACGCATTTTATGAATGGTAATTCTGTTTTCAAGACGGGACTGCGAAATTCTTCCTTTCACTACTGCACCTCCCAACCAGGGATGTCCAAGATTTATGATAGATTCATGATAAATCATTAATACTCGATAGATTAATATTTTAGTATTTGGGCTCGAGAGATTCGGTCTCAATGACGCGAAATGACGAACATCATAAAATCTTCCTGGTTCCACTCGGAGTTGCTCACCCCCGGTTTCAATTATTGCGTATGCATTCATTACAAAATTGGATTTATAAATAGGAAATGGTTATAGATTGGAAAATCGAAATTAAACGTTAATAACTGGAATAGAACAAGCAAGTATTTCCAATTGTTCCATTCCTCGTCAAGTTTCGCTATGAATAACTAACTTTCTGATAGAAATGGAAAATATATCTCTTGATTCGGAAGATACATGTAAAATTTCATTACTTTATAATAACTCATTACTTTGTAATAAGAGAAATTTTTTAGTAATATTTCAGTTATTCTTTGAATAAAGAAGAATCAATTTTATTGATCCAAATTCCATTCAAATAAAGATTTCGAACGAATAAATGGGATATAATTTCATCATTCACTTATTTCCTTTTTTTCTTCTCCCATATTGTAAATTATAAACCAAAAATGAAATAGTTTCATTCTCGAAAGAATCTTCTATGAAACTAATATATCATGCTTGGATGGTACCTTTATTTCCACTTATATCCTCCATTCTAATGGGATTGGGATTGTTTCTCTTCCCAAAGGCAACCAAGAATCTTCGTCGTATATATGCTATTATCAGCATTTCACTGCTAGGCACAGCTATGTTCATTTCTCCCCGTCTTTCTGGGCAACAAATTACTGGTAATCCGATTTATCGATACTTATGGTCTTGGATTCACAATAAAAATGTTACTTCGGAAGTAGGTTATTTGATTGATCCACTCACTTCTATTACGCCAGTATTAATTACTACTATAGGAGTTATGGTTATGATTTACAGTGACAGTTATATGTCTCATGACCAAGGATATCTAAGGTTCTTCGCTTATCTCAGTCTCTCCACTGCCTCCATGTTAGGATTGGTTCTTAGCCCCAATCTAATACAAATTTATATCTTTTGGGAATTAGTAGGAATGTGCTCTTACCCATTAATAGGTTTTTGGTTCACTCGACCTAATGCAGCTAATGCTCGTCAAAAAGCTTTTATAACTAATCGTGTAGGAGATTCCGGATTATTATTGGGAATCTTAGGTTTTTATCGGATAACAGGCAGTTTCGAATTTGAAGATTTATCTGAATGATTCAATAAGTTGCTCGCCAATCATGAAGTTAGTTTATTTTTCGCTACCTTCTGTGCTCTTTCCCCATTCCTAGGTTCAGTAGCTAAATCCGCGCAATTTCCACTTCATGTATGGTTACCTGATGCTATGGAAGGACCCACTCCTATTTCAGCCCCTATTCATGCTGCTACTATGGTAGCAGCGGGAATCTTTCTCGTGGCTCGAATGTTCCCGCTCTTTGAAGCTTTACCTTTTATGATGAGCCTAATTTCTCGGATAGGTGGAATAACAGCTCTATTAGGAGCCACTATAGCTCTTGCTCAAAAAGATCTTAAAAGAGTCTTAGCTTATTCTACTATGTCCCAATTGGGTTATATTATGTTAGCTCTAGGTATAGGTTCCTATCGAGCTGCTCCGTTCCATCCTATTACACATGCTTATCCTAAGGCTCTATTATTTCCCGGATCCGGATCGGTCATTCATTCTATGGAACCTATTGTTGGATATTGTCCCGATAAAAGCCAAAATATGGCTTTTATGGGTGGCTTGAGAAAATACATGCCAATTACAGGAACCACTTTTCTTCTAGGCACACTCTCTCTTCGCGGTATTCCACCTTTTGCTTGTTTTCGGTCCAAAGATGAGATTCTTGCCGATAGTCGGTTATACTTTCCCATCCTCGGATGGATGGCTTGGTTTATAGCAGGACTAACTGGATTCTATATGTTCCGTATGTATTTCCTCACTTTTGAAGGGAATTTTCGTGCCAATCCACCCAAACATTCTATCTCTCCTTCTGTTTCTATATGGGAGGAAAATCAAATTGGAACATCTAGTAAAAAAATGGATTTTGCGTTATCACTCGTACAAAATAAAAAGGGTTCAAAAGAATTATTTAATCCTCTAGAGAATATTGAAGAATCTGATGAGAAAGAGACGAAGAATCCTGTTTCGACTCATTATTCTCAGAAAGAATATCCTTTATACCCTAAGGAATCAAATAATATAATGTTATTCCCCTTACTCGTACTAACAATACCCACTTTGTTCATTGGATTTATAGGAGTTCCCTTTTCCGAAGAAAAAATGGGTTTTGATTTATTATCCTATTGGCTGGATCCATCATCGAGTTATTCTCATAAAATGGATTCTGAAGAATTCTGGATAAATGCAACTACTTCGGTTGGTATAGCATTTTTAGGAATATTTATTGCTTTTATTTTTTACGGACCTTTCTTTCTCTCGCGGAACCTACAAGAAGAAACTGATCCTCAATCAAAAGGAATTTTAGGTTATTTTCTAAGTTCCTTATACAATTGGTCGTATTCCCGAGGTTATATAGATGGATATTATAATACGGTATTCGTTCGAGGTACACGAACATTAGCCGAAATAATTTCTTTTCTTGATCAATGGATCATCGATGGAATTGTCAATGGCGTCGGTATCTTAAGTTTTTTTGGAGGAGAAGTATTAAGATATGGAGAAGGAGGAAGAATATCTTATTATTTATTCGGATTAATACCAGGTATGTTCATATTATTAATAATATAATGATGAAATATGACCATGATCTTCATATTTTAAAATTAAAATATATTTTTTTTTTTTTTATCCATTGGTCAAGGTCAAAGAAAGAGTTTAAAAAAAAAAATAAAAAAGATGAGAAATCAAGGATTGATTAAGTAAGTATAATTTCAAGAATTGAAGTAGCAACGGTGCGCTGACATGGATTCCCCCGCTTTCTCAATTAATACCACTACTTCATAAAGAAAGCAAAGGGACGTATATATAACCTTGGAAGGGGAGCCCCGCCTTCGATTCCACCGACGGGGTGCGGTGCGTATTATCTCCATCCCCTTCCAGTGACTTCTCCCATAAATAAAAGGTATCGGTCCTGGTTGGTTGTCCATGATCGCACGGCTGCCGCCGGTTCAGCCTGCATATTGCGCGGCGGAAGTCTCTGTAATGTCTGTATATTCGCATAGTTGTTTCTGCGTGAAGCGGGGTGGATCCCAAATAGGAAGGAGTCTGGTCACGTACCTTTCGACCCGTGGCCAGTTCCCTTCCCAGGTTAACTTCTCATCCAGAAAATATGACGTTTCCATTCCTTTCTCACTCTGTATCTTGAGTATCCAGGGTTTGTTTGTGTACCTCCGTACTATTCACGATTCCCATTTGTTTTGTTGCTTGTTAGTGAATAAAGAATATTGTGTTATTAATTCATTGAAGAGATATTTTTATATCTTTACTTCATTGAGAATCCTCGCGGTTCAATCTCTCTGGATTCGGACCATCCGGGGAATACTCCAAATATGAAGATAATACAGAATCATAAGATTATTATAGTATATTCATTATTATCTATATACACATCCGTATGAAAAATAGGACTTTAGTACCTTACCTACCTTGAGGCTATCCAGATTTATTTTCGAGATACTAATATACTTGTCCCTTTGGAAAGGCAAATACCTCCATTCATTTACTGTCCTTAATACTTCATATGAATTACGACGAGATATATACCATACCAATAACAAGATATATGTGTATATCTCGTTATTGATACGTGGAATAAAGCGAAAAGCCTTCACTTCTGTGCACATATACAGACCACACTAGTATTGTTCCTCTCAAACATAGATATAAATATTCAAAAATAATAAACTTGTTAATAAAATCTTTTATATATATGGCATTCTTACTGATTAATAAGTTTATTATGTTTAGATTCTCCAAACATTCCAGAAATTCAGAGATTTTATTACATTCTTAAATTATTTTCCCTTTTCACCAAGCTGGTCCAACCAAAATCTTCTAAACCATTATTACGTCGTAATGAACGGGTAACAAGTTCAAGAATATCTCTTGCATTGGTGAATCCATGAATTTGAGCAAAGGTAAATTCGACTGACCACTTGGTATTAATTTTTCTTGCTTCCAATGGATTAGCATGAGCCATTCCAGTGATGGCTAAGTCAGGTTGTAACTCACGCATACGTTGTATCTGATTATAATTGTCTGGTTTTTCTACGATTCGTGGCATGGGAACACACATGTTCCCACATGTATTCTGTAAAAATGCTAATTCAGCAGCTTGGTATCGTTTATCCATATATGGAATACCAATTTCATAAACAATCATTCCACACCTAATTAGGAATCGTGCTAGAGATACTTCTAGAAGGTTGTCTCCCATAAAGAATACGGATTTTCCGCGTACCAATTTGAGATAATCTTCTAAGCTTTCCCATACTTGTTCCTCCCTCTCCCCTAAGCCCCGAGTTTCAATGTCAAATACAGAACAAATCTTTCCAATCCAAGCACGTGTTCCATCGGGACCAATAGGAAAGGGTGCTCCAATCAATCTGCATTTCCGACGTCGCATTAAAGTTGTTGCTGTACGACTCAAAAACGGATTGACACCACAAACGTAAACTCCATCGCCTAATAATGGAAGATTATTATATTTCTGAGCAGGTAACCAACCTGATACTTGAATAGATTGGCGTTTCAATTCTAAACTAAGTTGAGAAGCGACGATCGAAGGTAGGGATCCAAAGAGAACTAAAGGAGGATTCTTCTTAAGATTCATAATAGGTTCGAGAGTCCCTTCCTTATTCCCGGGAGATAAAAAGGAATCTTGTAAAGCTCGATTCTGTGCGGTTTGATTTCGTTCATCACCTAATAAATCTCGTTCAGCACAACGATGCGCCATAGCAGCTAGTACAGTATCTTCTCCCTGAGTGGAGGCATAGTCCAGTCCATTTGCTCTCGCTACTATAACTGGTATTCCGATTTCATTTTCCAATTTTGGTGCCATGCCCTCCAAATCCATTTTTATTATTTCCGTGGTACAAGTACCGATCCATATAATAACACTAGGATTTCTATTTTTTATTATTTGGGAACAAAGTTTTTTTGACTCTTCATAATCATTTAATTGAGCTGAAATATCTCCTTCTTCCAATTCTGCCATAGCATAACGGGGTTCCGCGAAGATCATAACTCCGAGGGCATTTTGCAGGAAATAACCACATGTTTTTGTACCTACCACCGGAAAAAAACTATCTTCAATTTTTTGATATAACCAAGCTACACAGCTAATGGGACAAGAAGTATGATAGTTACCCGTTTCACATTCAAAAGTGAGAGTTTCAGATGTTTTCACTGACATAGATATATTTCTTTGATTAATGAACAAAATAATTTAAGTCTTAAATTATTATCATAGAATCAAGCGAATTCTCTCGATCGTTTTCCTCTTCCCTATTCCCGATAGGATTCGAATAAAAATCGGAAAGTAAACTAAATAATTCTCGATCGGAAACTTCTTTCGGTACAATTCCTTCTGGTTGAGATAATATTTGATCCGCTATATTTGAATAAAAATCACAAACATAGTTAAGATTAGGTTGAGATTCAACCATTTCAAATAATGTTTTACCCCTCACTCTAGATACTCGGATATGTTCAATGAGAGGTGATGCTTCTGATACGGGCATTGAACAAGCTTCTACATATTTATCAATAAGATCTCTTTCCGATGTGCGATTTCCTACTAAGCCCGCCGATCGAAGTGGATGTGTACGCGCCTTTTCCCCAACAGAAGCAGCAATACGATTAGTTGCAAATAATGCATCAAATCCATTATCTGTAATTATAATGCAAAAATCTGCATAATTTAATGGAGAAGCGAAACCTCCACAGACTACATCACCTAATACATCAAATAAAATAATATCATATTCATAAAAAGCGTTTAATTCTTTCAACAATTTAACAGTCTCTCCTACTACATATCCTCCACATCCAGCTCCTGCGGGTGGTCCTCCCGCTTCCACACAATCAACCCCTCCATAACCTTTATAAATTACGTCTTCAGGCCAAACATCTTCATAATGATAATCCTTGGATTGTGAAGTATCTATAATGGTAGGTATCAAAAATCCTGTAAGGGTAAAAGTACTATCATGTTTGGGATCACATCCAATTTGTGAAACTCGTTTACCACGTCTTGCTGAAGCAATTGGAATATTGCAACTTGTCGTTGATTTACCGATTCCACCTTTCCCATGAACTGCCACTTTCGTTTTGAAAATATCCTATTATTTATTAATTTTTATCTTTTCTTAATCGAATATTCTTCTTAAGCGACTATTCTTGTAGCTTTCTCATAATTCATAGTCAATATTATGATAATTAGTTTTGGATATTGATTTCCCCACTTCCTTAATGCCTACTATCTCATGGAGAGATATAACCAACCTCGCAGGGGCGACGGCCTCCACGGAGGTAAATGAAGCAAGCGCCTTCTTTACAAAATTTTTTTGTTAATTATTTTTCTGGGTTCAGTATGGAAATTTTTTTAATTTAAATAAAGTTTCAATTTCATTTTGAAAAATCGATCGATTCTTCAGAAACATTTTCATTATCTGATTCAATAACATTCTGTTAGATATAAAGGGATTTAATAAATATTGGTGACTTTCAAAAGGAGTACTATGAATAAAAGGATCATTAGATAATGAATTATTTACTTCATCAAGCCATTCTTCGTGATTATTCAACGATCCGAAACGAGGAGTAGACTTCGGCGGAGATTCAAACACCCAGGGTTCAAATAAAAACGCAGGACAAGATACGTGTATATGTTCGAATAGGGCACCAAATTTCCGTTTGAAAATATTTTCCAATTTACGTTTACGTAAGCTAGTTATTAAATTTTCTTTATCTTTATCTTTATCTTTATCTTTATCTTTGTCTTCATCTTCATCTTCATGATAAACAGAAAAGTTTTTAATTTTTTTTTTAATACCAAGAATTTCTCTTCTTTCCCAGTAAATAATATAAAGCTGTTTTAGCATCTCTTTATCCACAAATAATTCTCGATGTGAAAATACAGAGTTGTTACTCAATAATGAATCTGTGGGATCCCAGACAAATCGTTTTCCCATGAATAAGATTGGTTCATTAGATAATTGATATTTCCTTTGATATTTCGTTGATAGAGGGATTTCCGATATTCCAGATTGTTCTTTTAATAAAACACTTTCCAATCGGGACTTTACTTCCTTTAAGAGTGTCTGTAATCTTTTAAATGAAGCCCTCTTACTAGTATAACGAACAGGATAATAAATAAGATAATTTTTAACCAAGTCACACAATTCTATTTCATGTCCAAATTTAGAATCAAACTTATTTGGTGAATAAGAAAGAGTCTGTTTTTTTATTTGATACCGGATATTGGGAGTACAAGCTGTACCAGCCGCTATTTCATATTTCCCACCTGTTCTGTATGGAACAGGAGAAAGAATCGCGTTTTGCATTATAGCTCTTGTTCCAGGATGAGAAGCAATTCTTACTTTATTATCGATTTCATTATTAATAGACTTACCTTGATATATATCCAACCATGGAAATTCTACCAAGAGATTCTCCAAAACAGTACAGGCTGAATTAAAATCATACTTAGCAGATGATCCATCGAAAAAGATCGAATTGTCTCCTTTATCTTCCGATATAAACCAGGAATCTCGAGCTGCTGATCCAGCTAAGCATCCCAGAATATAGGATAGTATAGTAAATTCTTTTATAATGGTTTCGGTAATGGAAGATTCTAAATACCATTGAGACAAATAATGAAATTTTCTCTTCAAAAGAAAGTCATTAATTTTACTTTCAATTTCAAATAAAGGGATCATTGGAATAATTCTTATAACTATATTCTCAATAGCCTTTCCTACTTCATAAAGATGTTTCTCGTAATTTCGACTAGTATCTATATACTTTCCGTGATCAAATAAATCTTGATCTAAAGGAACTTGGGAAAAAGCTTGATCGAAAACTTGTTTTTGTAAAAAAGAGCTGATTGTATTATTGCTGATAACCGATTCATTGTAGCAAATACCAATTAATAAAAATTCATTAGCAATTGATACTAAATCTCGTATTGTATAATAAGAGGTTCTATATCCAAACTCCTTGAGACAAGACCAATCATTATTTTCTAGGTAAGAACATTTACTATGTAGGGGAATAGGAAATCCCTTCCGCCGTTCTGAGATACTAAGCATTCGAACATTTATTAATCTATCTAATCGATCAAAACATATTGGAGATGGATCCATTCTTTCGGGAATATGAGTCGAACCAATAACAATCATACTAGAAGTATGCTTATTGGCAATCTCAATTGAAGATATTAATAATAAACGAAGTAAAAAATTGATATTAGATTTTAGTTCAGTTGAGAGATCATCTACTTCATGAATATCTTGGATCCATATTATGCAGGGGAACAGTTTTTTAACTGCTTCCAAGATAGAGATAAATCGGCACAGAATTCTCGTAAAAAGCGTCGTCCTATCCCTCATAATGTAAAGCTCATCTTTATATAAATCCCTTATAGATATTTGTATTAAAGAAAAACAACAGTCTGCTGCTAGATTCTCTATTAAATACGATCTTCCTATTTCCGTGGGACCTATTAGTAAAATCCCTTTGGAGGGGGATAATCCTAATTCGAGTGGAACAGGAGGTATTCTAGATTTAAGATTCAATGAAGCCATTCTTTGCCGAAAAGCGAGGAAAATCCGAAATTCTGCTGAATCAAATTGATTGAGCGGATAATTCATTAGATTTTTCTTATATCTTTCAGCCAAATATCCTAAGTAATAAAATCCTTCTTTCTTAGTAATCTGATAACCAAAATAATTATTCAACAAATTACAATTGTAAGTAGTATTTGATCCATACTTAAAAACGTTTTTTTCTATTATTAGGGACCGAATCATTAATTGTTTCTCTATCAGATAAGGATCCAAGCTTTCATTATTATGTAACCATAACCATCCATTAATTATTACATTTGTGAATAAAAAATACCTTATATTTACCAAATAATGGCTTATATTTATCAAATAATGCTTGAATTTCATTAGAAAATAAATAAAATAAGTTATAATTTCGCTTTCGTTTTCGTCTTTGTCTTTTTCAATAAACAAATTATAAAATTTTGGATGATGGTATTTCGAATGATAATATATCGTATCCTGACGGGGATATATCAACTCATTATCCAAATAATAATATCTTCGAAAAGGATCTATTAAGTGTTCAATTATTACGAAGCGTTTCCATAGGTCAATAGGGTCCAAGTTTTCAGAGTTTAAGAGAACAAAGACAAACAAAACTATTATAAAATATTCATCATTCCAATAATTTGACAATCTGAATTTAAATTTAAATAATGGTTTGTTTAGTTGATCATCAATTCTTATTTTCCCTACATCCTCAGTATGCAAAATATGATCATTGCTGTTTAGTAATATCCTTGAAAAGTCTTTTGATAATAGATTATAAAAGCACATCCACCATTCACGAGTAAAAAACCACAGCAGATATGTTATTAACACATTATATCTCTTAGAAACATAATCTTTTTGAGATATCACATGCATTTTCGTTTCTCTAACTAGTTCCTTTAGGTTTGGTAAAAAAAATGATAAATAAATTTCATTTTCTCCAAAGGAATTGGAGAAATTAAAATTGGTTCTTTCCCTATCCATAACCTCGTTCTCAATCCCGTTTCTCGAATCTTCCATTAGACTATCTTTTCCGAACAATCCTTTGATCCGATAAAGCGTCCCGCTCTGAATTCCTTCGAAAATTCCAGAGAGCATATTATTTTCGTAAGCTTTACTTTGAATAAGACTCAGGCTCGGGTTTAAAGTCCTTTTACCAAAGAAATTATAAAACTCCTTCTCCTTCATAGCGAGAATTGGCTGGTAATAGTAAGTAACCTCGAAATTTACTATTTGTTTTTCTGTTAAAGGTGCTATAATAGGAAAGTTTCTAATAAAGTCAATATTTCTTTTTCCACGAATAAATGAATTAGTTTCAGTTAATGAATTTAATTTATATAAGTTATAAACAAATGCAAATATTTGATCACAACCTCTTTTTGGATACTCAGGAGAAGAAATCTCGGATATCTGTGACCGAATAATTGAAATAATCTCTTTTTCTGAGAGAAAAGGTATTATTTCATCGAGAAACGAAGGAGATACATATATAGGCAAAATATTTAGTAATTGTTCATATGTAAGATCATAGTTTCGAATAGGATTTTTCTTCGTATTGTGGAAGAAGAAAGACCATCTCTTATTGGGATCCAACTGGAGATGATTCGAATAATCCAGAAACTCTAATGTATTTGCCCTGCGAAAACAAGTTTTCAGTGAACTCTCATTAAATAGTTTCACAGGATTCAAATTGTTTTGATTCTCAAATGTGGAAAAAGTAGTGTTATCGAGTGGTTCTATGCAATCAACATCATTGTTGAGTTCGTTGTGGAATACATCGATGATAAATTGATCCACTAATATCCCATTCGGAAACGATGGTGCTATTGATTTTTCATCGATCAAAAATTCAAATTCTTTTGATAATACACGATTATTCATATTCAAAACATTGATTTTTGAATAAATAATTCTAGTATCAATGAAACTTGACAAAAAACTCAATGTATAAAAAAGATCTTTGAACTTATAAATCAGAAACTCAAACACCTTTCTAAAGTTTTCATAAATTAAAGAAAACATTAAAGAAAACTTAGAGTAATAATTATTATTATTATTAAGTTTTGCATACCAACTACTCGAATTTTCATTAATGAAAAATCTCATTTCATTGTATACTATTCCAAAAAAGTTCTTTTTAGAAGAAACAAAATCCTTTAGGAGGAATTCTTTCAGGTTCCCAGTCTTATCGGACCATTCACATACATCCGCATTCCAATTGACATATTTATTGCCTTTATAAACTTTAGAATAATTAAAACATTTTTTTCCAGTTCCTCTCCAATTCAACAAATATTGGTTAATTTTATTCCCCGCTACATTATACAAATTTTCACTTTCTATTACTTTCCAAAGTACTTGAATTCGATTCTTTAAAAGAGAGGATGCTTTGTTTATTAAATATGATCCATTTAATATTAATAATTTTTGAATTTCGTCCTTAATTAATTTCTTAGTTTTGCGATCCGCTATACGGGATCTTTCTAAACTTTTCCCAGAACGGGATCTTTCTAAACTTTCCTCAGAAGGAGTTTTTATCAATTTTTCTCGAATGATCCAAAGTAGATGTTCATTATTCTCACTAGTAATACTTGTATTTGGTGAAATACATGAGAAAAAAGACGAATTTCTATTGTTCAATTTATTCTTGTTGTTGGATGATAATGATAATAATATATATATTTCATTATAAAATTCTTCCATTATATGATTTACATGAAAAATAAGCTTCTTATAACTATGATTACGAAACTCATTAGGTTCGGTAATTGATAAAGCGAAACGATCTATTATTGTTACCAATGATTCGGATCGGAAAAAATTGTAGAATATATATCGCTCGTTGTCTTCGCACAAGGACCAGAATGCATAAAGAATATTCCAACATGTACTACAATTCATAGATATAATCAAATCCAATTTGTTTATATCACATTTATTCCTTTGAGTAATTTTAGGTCCAGTATCTAGGAGAACGAGACGATTCAAACAAATATTTTAGGATTTTCTTATATTCCACACATCAACTATTCTATTATTATCATCTGATCGCATAGAATATCCAAAAAATTCAGATGATTTTATATTTTTGATAGGTCTTTTGGTACTAAAAAAACCTATATCTAGTTTTTCTATCAGTAGTATGTCCAAAAAAGCATAACGAATCGATTTTGGAAAATTATCAATTATTATTTCTCTTCCCTCCGGAAATAAATTATTTATTACATATTCTATGTCTTCCGCAACGGAAGGAAAATATCGCCAAATAGTCGAATTGTTTCTTAGTTGCTCGTTGATACGTTCGTGGTTAATATATTCTCCCCGAAAAAGCCATTCAGAAAGATTTTTTCCACATTCCAAATACTTATTTTCAATCGAATCCAAAGTAAAATATATCTGAAAATCAGTCTCTCTTTTTTTTATTCCTTTCCCCGAACCAAAAATATTAATGTCTTTCTCTTCAGCTGCTTTATCCTCTTCCGAGATTATTCTATTATCTTTCTTATTATCTTTCTTATAAGCATATTTTTTTTCTAAAGTATTCGATTCGCCTTGCATTCCCCGTTCACATTTACTGTGGTTCATACGAGTAACAGAAACTCTTTTTGACAAATGTAAATAGTTTGTTTCTACCACACTTTTCTTACTCGAACGATATGGAAAAATTAGTGATATGAAAAGTAATACTAAATTGAATATATGGATTCGATATGAAGAATTGGAACAAATGAGAATTTGAAAGTCGAAGAGCTTGTGTTTTCGATTTAAAAATATTTTAGTTAACAATCCCAAATTCCATTTTGTCCATAAATATAAATATTGATGAGGTTTCTGTATATCCCTCAATTCCGATATAAATAGTTCTTGCTCATATTCAGATTTATTCATATTTTTGCTCATACTTCGGTTTTTTCGTCTTGTATTTTCCTCCAAAAAATGAAATGCCTATGATGCGTAATCATTT